AAGAAAAACTAATAAAAATTCACATTCAGATACATAATAATTGTATAGGAACCCAAATAGTCTTTTATTTTCTTTTGAAAATACATAAATGGATTTCTTTGGAGTAATGATAAAACTATTCCAATTATGATATTTATGAAGAAAGAATCGCAAGAAATGCAAAAGGGGGACATCTTGAATCCAGCATTGAAGGATTTGAACCAAGATTTCCATATGGATGGGATGGGGTATTAGTATATCTGATACATAATTTAAATGAAATAATTTGTCCTCTAAAAAAGGAAAAATGGAATGAATAGAACGTAAATTCTGAGATTTTGGTATTTCTTTTTTTTCGAAATAAGATACTAATCGCAGCGAGAATGGAATTTCTACAAGAATAGCAAAACCTTCTGATATCATTTGAATTTGAGAATAAAAATGGGAATAACCAGAATTGTTGTGGTGGTGACTAACGAATTGATTTTTGTTAGAATCATTAACCACAGAAAGAAAATCATTTTGTTGATAGATTCGAATAATTAAACGTTTCACAAGTGCTAAACTGGATTTACTGTCATAACCAAAAACTTCTTTAGGTTCGTAAAAAAGGGAACCTTTTAAACCACGATCATGAGCAAGCGCATAAATATACTCCTGAAAGAGAAGCGGATATAGGAAGGGTTGTTGCCTAGACCTATGCTTTTCTAAATATCCCTGAAATTCTTCCATTTAGTTACATTTCTACTTGAACTATAAGCAATTTCTGAGGTTATCAAATAATACATAGTGCAATATGGTCAAAACAGGGTATCTATTATGTATATAGATAGTAAGAAAAAATATATACCCCGGAAACGGGGAGTTCACTCAACAGATCTTTTTCCCCTCTTCTTCTATCCAACTGAGAGGTTTACCTTAGTTATAATTACAAGAGGGTCAAAAATCCTTTATTTTTGCAACCTCATTGCTCTTTTGATTTTGGAACCCATTTTTTGGATCAGTATACTGTTTCTTCTACACATCCGTCTCCAATCGATAATATGGAATAGTTAGGATTTTTTGAAAAGAAAAAGAATCAACGGTCCACTCACAGGAGAACCTTTTCCCCCACCAGGCACTAATTTATTTTTAACATCTAATTAGATTGGGTCATTATTCAAATATAAGAATATTAGCTCGTTGCTTTTTTTTTTTTACCAGAATTGGAACCAAGAGGTTCTATCCATTTATTCACTAGACTCAACTATAAATGTATGTTAATTTCTTTTGTCCTATTCCGCACAAATCAAAATTTTGTAATGATCCAATAAAGATAAACTCCAAATTCTATCTAAATTCTACTACTAAAAGAATATACAAAATATAAAAATTTGATTTTTCTTATTATTACGACATGCTGTTTTTTCCATTCATTACCTTTCAGGATCAGTCGCGGTCTTATAGACTCTACCAATAGTCTGGACGAATTCGTTGCTTCATCCAAAAATGTGTAAAAGATCACAGTCGCACTTAAAAGCCGAGTACTCTACCGTTGAGTTAGCAACCCCAAAAAATATGATATTATGTAGAGATGATCAAAAAAAAATCGATGGAATTGCGCTGCACCACTCCATCAAAACATTAAACTAATAAGAAATAAAAAAGAAATATTCGAGGGTCAATTTCAAAAACAACGGAATAGAAATATAAAAATTGGCGGACCACTCATTTTTTTGTTAAGAAAATGTGTCTCGTATAAAAAGAAATCCGACAAAAACCATTGGCTAAAGTGAAGAAAAAGGCAATAGTAGGTCGGGATAAACGGATCTATTTATCTACGATCGATCAAATTATATTTCTTCGATACACCGTTGTCAATATAAATGGAATGTTGACAAACCAAATTAATAAGGAAATAAAGACTTGTGTTGGATTGGCACAACATAAAAAAGAAATTTAGATGAAAAATAGAGACGGGGCAGATAAAAATATCAGATTGATTCAATCAATAGAGGTCCAATAAGCAAGATTTACTACTTATTTGTTGTCCCCCACAAACAAAATGAAGATATTTAAAGATGAAGTATGAATAGAACAAGAAAAGGGCAGCTTGTGGGTAAATAATAAAAAAAAAATAGATACCAGTTAACCCCCTTTTTTATTCATTCATTTTGTTTTTTCCTTTAATTAACCCGTTCTTGAAATAATTCTGCCTTCTTTAAAATAGCATGAACAGTTCCTGTAGGTTGAGCGCCTTTTTCAAGGAAGTATAGAATAGCGGGAACATTTAAATAAGTTTGATTCTGTATCGGATCGTAAAAACCTACTTTTCGAAGATCTCTTCCTTCTCTTCGGGATCGAACATCAATTGCAACGATTCGATAGATCGCTCATTGGGATAGATATCAATAAATAATGCCCCCCCTAGAAACGTATAAGAGGTTTTCTCCTCATACGGCTCGAGAAAAAATGATTCTAATTTATGTGTATAATAGCAAATGGATACATAAGAACATGAATTAGACTATGATTTTAGTTCTTTTTTTCTTCACTACACTTACAGAAAAAAAATTTGTACTCATAACTCAAGTTGGATAATTCGTAAAGAATTCGAAGTGGAATCCTTAGAAATTTATTGAGTCGTCTCTAACCTCTTTTGTTTGTATCGTCTCAAATCTCCCTTTTTCCTCATTCTAATAATTTGAGACAATTGATGAAAATTGTGTTTCCTTGTTCCGAAATCCTGTCTCTTTGCTTTGTTAAATCCTTGGGTTTAGACATTACTTCGGTGATTCTTACTTCTTTCAAAATGGCAGCAACATACCTTTTGTTTTTTTTTTATGTATTTCTGTGGAAAAGAAATATGAAGGATTGATTCCTTTGTAATACACTTTACATTGAAAAAGTTTTCCAAATTCCGACAAATCTTACTTTCTTTTGAATTCAAACTTGTTCGAATTTGAACCTTTCCATTTATATATTGAGGATATACTTACAAGGTTGGTCCTACTTATTCATTGTTACTAACCCTAGATTTTCCCCCCGATAAATGAATAAATAAAAGATTTTTTACTCGAGCTCCATCATGTACTATTTCTATTTACTAGCCCAATACAAATTAGGTTCTTAGCAGGAACAGAACAAACTATGTCGAGTCAAGAGCATCTTCATTCCTATAGAAAATGGTGGATGGAAAAATCCACAGCGGATCATGTCCTTCAAGTCGCACGTTGCTTTCTACCACATCGTTTCAAACGAAGTTTTACCATAACATTCCTCTAATTTAGAATTTTGAACCGGTATGTAATTGATTCAATATGGAATCATGAATAGTCATTGGCTCAACCGATAGATAATAATCTTTCTATCTTTCTCTCTAGGTATAAATATTTATACCTAGAGGGGAAGGAGGTTCATTTATTTAACCTAACCCCCTATTCTATCATACATATGAATGAAACAGATTTCTAAAAAGGACAAATAAACAAGTTTACTTCAATATTATTATTTGACTTCTAGTTTCAACAGATTATTTGTTGAAATCTCAAAAGAACGCCCTTTAATGTAATGGATTTCCAATCACGTAACAAAATAAGTTATTAAACAAATATAAGCGATGACTCAAATATGACCTTTATTTTCTTTAGACTTTCTTTGGGGAAGGGGATGGATTTTCTTTCACATTTAGATTACGAACGCATCATGTGAGAATTCACATTTCATGAATATGGAACATAAGTTTTCTAAAGAAAAGATAAAATTCTCCTAATTATTCCTAGAATCAAAAACAAAGGATTGGATCACATTGTATCCAACATGAAACAGAAAGTTGTTAAAGAGAAGAATCCTTTGTTTTTGATAGAGACAATCTGGGACGGAAGGATTCGAACCTCCGAGTAACGGGACCAAAACCCACTGCCTTACCGCTTGGCCACGCCCCATTTCGATTTATATTCGGCACTAATAAACACTAATATTAGTATTATTAGTATTGGTTATTCGTCAATACAAACTAAAATATGAAATATTGTGTTGCCGGGATTCAACACATAGAAATATGAAAAAAATGATTGATCATTACATAGAATTCAATTAAGATATTGTATGAAACTATAATTCCTTGTATTCTCGTTTGGGAATGAAAGGAAGGATTTTTGATTGGGGGGAGTTCGAAGAAAAGGATTTTTTGACCCGCCCTTTTTTTACAGCCTTCTTTCATAAAAAGAACTCAATCAAAATCCAATTTTCTAATCTACAAGAACGAAATGTTTGTTATGCTTAATATCTTGAGTTTCATCTCTATCTGTTTTAATTTTACCTTTGATTTGAATAGTTTTTTCTTCGCCAAATTGCCTGAGGCTTATGCCTTTTTCAATCCAATCGTAGACGTTATGCCTGTCATACCTTTATTCTTTTTTCTCTTAGCCTTTGTTTGGCAAGCTGCTGTAAGTTTTCGATGAAATATTTTATATTCCGCGCAATTCAGTATTTATTCGAAAAAAAATAGATAAGATCAGAGAAATCTTACATTTGGAACCCTCGATTCAAAAATAGAAATTCTTGTATATTGAATAACCTAACCGCAGTGAGAAATTTTTGTCCACCTATTTCCTCGTTCTGACCCTCTGGTGAACAGGGACTTTATAAGGAATACCAAATAATGGATGTGGCAAAAAATTTTTTGTAATAAAGGAATTAGATCCTTCTTTCTTATTACAAATTCGTGAAAATCCCCCCCTTTTTTCATTTTTGGGGTGTCATGCCAAAATAGCGTATGTAATAAATCAAGGTAATCCATTTCCCTTTTCAAAAAAAATCTTGGAGATTGTGTAATGCTTACCCTCAAACTCTTTGTTTACACAGTAGTAATATTTTTTGTTTCTCTCTTCATCTTTGGATTCTTATCTAACGATCCGGGACGTAATCCTGGACGTGAGGAATAAAAAAAATATTTTTCGTTTTTCTTTCCTTTTTTCCTTATTTTGTTTCTTAGTTTTTTTATGTATGGAATTTACCCACGATGAAAAAGTAAAGGAATT